TAGTAATTTTTTATTATTTAAATAATAATTATTAACTACGGTTTTAATAATAAAAATAATTTAATAACTCTTTAAAATTATATTAATTATATTAAAATTTTAAATAATAATTAAATAAATTAATATAATAAATAAACTAAGAAAATAAAATATTATAATATTAATATTTAATAATCTATAATGTTATTAATTGGTTTATACTTGAAAATTTTGTTTTTTTTTTGAATTTTATAAGAAAAAATAAGAGAAATTTTTAATTTTTTAATAAATGATTTTAATTAATATAAATATTTACATATGTATATATATATATATTAATATATTAAAATATATAATTTATAATAAATATTTAAATATAAAAAAAAAAAAAAAAAAATCTATTTAAAAAATCATTACATTAAAGTATAATAATTTAAGGTTTTAAAATTTATTTAAATTAATTTACATATGAATTTTAGTGTTAATTTAATTATATTTAAATAATATTTTGATTAAATAAGTAGTAATTAATTTTAATATATTTAAGAAATTAAGATTTAGTAATATAGAAATTATTAACAAATTTTGTGCCAGCAGTTGCGGTTAAACAAAAATTAAATTAAATTTTATTAGTAATTAATTAATAAATTAGTTATATAAATTATAAAAATTAAATTATTAGGTGAAATTTTAATTTATTAAAATATTATATTAATTTTATGATTTAATAAATTATATAAAAACTAGGATTAGATACCCTATTATTATAAATTAAAGTTAAAGTACTAAAATAATAGGTAATTATTTATTGAAACTTAATTAAGTTGGCGGTATTTTAGTTCATTTAGAGGAATCTGTTTAATAATTGATAATCCACGATTAAATTTACTTAATTTTTAATTTTGTATATCGTTGTTAAAAAAATATTTTATTAAGAATAATAATATTTAAAATTTTAATTAAAAAATTAAATCAGATCAAGATGCAGATTATAATTAAGAATATAATGGATTACAATAAATTTATTTAAATGAATATTAATTTGAAATAATTAATTGAAGGTGGATTTAAATGTAATTTTATTTATTATAATAAAATGATTAAAAATTGAAGTATGTACATATTGCCCGTCGCTTTCATATACATTAATATATTAATTTTAATATTAAATTGAAATAAGTCGTAACAAAGTAGAGGTACTGGAAAGTGTTTCTAGAAAGACAAATTAAAGCTTAAGTTAAGTATTTCATTTACATTGAAAAGATATTAAATAATTATTAATTAATTTGAGGGGTTAAAATTAATAAGAATTATTTGAGGTTAATAAAAAAATTTTTAAAGTTTATTTTATATTGTAATTATTTTAATGGGGGTTAAAGTAATTAAATAGAAAAAATTTAAAAATTTATAGTTAATTAGTATTGTGGGAGAATTTTGAAATATATTTAAATAAAAAATTTAATAAAAAGTAGTTTTAATTTATCGTATCTTGTGTATCAGAGTTTATTAATTTAATTTTTTAATTAAAAAATTCTCGAATTTAAAAGAGATAATTAATTATTAAAGTTATTGTAGTAGAAATATTTTTAATAATTAATTTGAAATGATATGTTAATCGTTTTTAAATATATCTAGTTTTTTTAGAAAAAAATTTAATTTTAAATTTATTTTATTTAATGTAAATTTAATAATTGTAATTATTAAATTTAATAATAAATTTAATAATTTAAGGGATAAGCTTTAAATTAAATTTATATAATATTAATTAATTTTAATTAAGAAATGTATAATTTAAATTGTTAAAAATTTTTAATTTATTATAAATAATTTTAATTAAGATAAAATTTAATTTATTTATTTATAATTTTATAAAAAAAAATTTTTTAATTAATAAAATTTAGTAATAATGATAAAATTAGTATATTTATAATTTAGATTTAGTTATTTAAATTAAAATTATTTTTAAGGAATTCGGCAAATATGTATATTCACTTGTTTATCAAAAACATGTCTTTTTGTTAATAATTAAAAGTTTAATTTGCCCACTGATTTAATATTGAAGGGCTGCAGTATTTTGACTGTACAAAGGTAGCATAATCATTAGTCATTTAATTGATGACTTGTATGAAAGATTGGATGAAATATAAACTGTCTTAAAATTAAATTGTAGAATTTAATTTTTTAATTAAAAAGTTAAAATAATTTAAAAAGACGAGAAGACCCTATAGAGTTTTATTTAAATTTAAATTAAGGTTTTATATTAATTTAATAATTTAAATTTATTTTTAAATTTTATTGGGGTGATAGAAAAATTAAATAAACTTTTTTTTTTATTTTAACATAAATAAGTGGTTAAATGATCCAATTTTATTGATTATAAGAAAAAATTACCTTAGGGATAACAGCGTAATTTTTTTTTTTAGTTCGTATAAGAAAAAGAGTTTGCGACCTCGATGTTGGATTAAGATAAAATTTAAATGCAGAAGTTTAAAATTTTTGATCTGTTCAATCATTAAAATCTTACATGATCTGAGTTCAGACCGGTGTAAGCCAGGTTGGTTTCTATCTTTTAAAATATAAAATATTTTAGTACGAAAGGATTAAATATTTAAATTAAATTTAATTTTTGAATATTAGTAAATTAAATTTAAAATTAATTTTATTTATACATATATATATATATATATATATATATATATATAAACTATTTTGACAGAAAAATGTGTTGATTTTAGAAGTCATTAATATATAATTAATTTATATAGATAGTAATATTAATAAAAGATTTATTTTTAGTTATAATTGGTTTAATTATTATGATTTTAGGAGTATTAATTGGAGGTGCTTTTTTAACTTTATTGGAACGGAAGGTTTTAGGTTATATTCAAATTCGAAAAGGGCCTAATAAATTAGGTTTAATAGGAATTATACAGCCTTTTTCTGATGCTGTTAAATTATTTACTAAAGAAGTAGTTTATCCTAATAATTCTAATTATATTATTTATTATTTTTCTCCAATTGTAGCTTTTATTTTATCATTATTTTTGTGAATAGTTATTCCTTATTATTTCAATTTAATTAGATTTAATTTAGGTTTTATGTTTGTTTTAAGATGTATGAGTTTAGGTGTTTATAGAGTTATGGTAGCTGGTTGATCTTCTAATTCAAGTTATTCTTTATTAGGGGGTCTTCGAGCTGTTGCTCAAACTATTTCTTATGAAGTAAGTTTAGCTATAATTTTATTATCTTCTATTATTATGGTAATAGATTTAAATTTATTTATATTTTTTTTATATCAGTATTATGTATGATTTATTTTTTTAATATTTCCTTTAAGATTATGTTGATTAAGATCAATATTAGCTGAAACTAATCGAACTCCATTTGATTTTGCGGAAGGGGAAAGAGAATTGGTTTCAGGATTTAATGTTGAATATAGAAGTGGTGGATTTGCATTAATTTTTTTAGCAGAATATTCTAGAATTTTATTTATGAGTTTATTATTTGTAATTGTATATATAGGAGGTTATAATTTAAATTTATTCTTTTATTTTAAGTTATTGTTTATTTCATTTTTATTTATTTGAGTTCGAGGTACATTACCTCGTTATCGTTATGATAAATTAATGTATTTAGCTTGAAAAAGATATTTACCTATTTCTTTAAATTTTTTATTGTTTTTTTTAGGGTTAAAAATTTTTTTTATGTAAAATATTAATTATTTTTAGTATAAATTAATAGAATTTATATTCTTTCTTAAGTTTTCAAAACAAATGCTTATACAAGCTCATTAATTAAATTAGTTAAAAATTAAATTATCTCAATATTTATTTATTAAAGGATTAATAATAAAATAGGAAAAATAAAAAATCGTTAACAATTGACCTGTTATAATGTAAGGGTCTTCTACTGGGCGTGCTCCGATTCAAGTTAATAAAATAATTATTATAATAAATAATCAAAATATAATTTGATTAATTGGGTAAAATTGAATTCCTTGTATTTTTTTATTGAAAGTAAAAGGTAAAATAATTAAAATTAAAATAGATATAATTAATGCAATAACTCCTCCTAGTTTATTAGGGATAGATCGTAAGATTGCATAAGCAAATAAGAAATATCATTCTGGTTGAATGTGAATAGGGGTAACTAGTGGATTAGCTGGGATGAAATTATCAGGGTCTCCTAAAAGATAAGGGTTAGTTAAAGTAAGAATAATTAAGAAAAATATAAGAATAGTAGCTCCAATTAAGTCTTTAAATGTGAAAAAGGGATGGAAAGGAATTTTATCATAATTACTATTTAAACCTAGGGGATTATTTGATCCTGTTTGGTGAAGAAATAATAAATGAATTATAGTTATTATTAAGATAATAAATGGTAAAAGAAAATGGAAAGTATAAAATCGCGTTAATGTGGCATTATCTACTGCAAATCCCCCTCAAATCCAATTTACTAATATAGACCCTAAATATGGGATAGCGGATAATAAATTAGTAATTACAGTTGCCCCTCAAAAAGATATTTGTCCTCAAGGTAATACATATCCTATGAAAGCTGTAGCTATTAAAAGAAATAAAATTATTACTCCAATTATTCAAGTATGTTTAAGATTAAAAGATTCATAGTAGATTCCTCGACCAATGTGAAGATAAATACAAATAAAAAATAATGATGCTCCATTAGCATGAAGAGTTCGAATTAGTCAACCATAATTTACATTTCGGCAAATATAATTTACTCTATAAAAAGCTAATTCAATATTAGCTGTATAATATATAGTTAAGAATAGTCCAGTTAAAATTTGAATAATTAAACAGAAAGCTAATAAAGATCCAAAATTTCATCAATATGAAATATTAGATGGTGAAGGAAGATCAATTAATGAATTATTTATAATTTTAATAATAGGGTTTGTTTTTCGTATTAAAATAAATTTGTTATTTATCATTATATATATATATATATATATATATATATATATATATATATATTTAAATTATAGATCGGATAGGTCCGTAAAAGATGTTAGTGATTTTTACTACGGCGATTAGTGTAATAAAAAGATAAATTACTAATATTAATATAATTATAAATGTTTGATTGTTATAAAGTTTATTTAAGTTAATTTTATTATTATTATTGTTTAATAGATAATTATTTATATTAAAAAAATTTTCTATATCTGAATTAAAAGAAAGATTTATTCATGTTAAATTTTTATAATATATATATATATAAATAATTAATCTTATTATTACTATAAAAAATATTATTTTTATTTTAAAATAAGGTTTAAATAATTCATTAGAGGCAATTCTAGATACATAAATAAATAAAACTAATAATCCTCCTAAAAATACTAAAAATAAAATATAAGAAAATCAGTATGTTTTAATTATTATTCCTGATAATAAACAAATTAATATGGTTTGAATTAAAATTATAAGTCCTATAGAAAGAGGGTTATTTAAAAAAATTATTATTAGAGAAATAGATATAATAATAAAAGAAATAAATAATTTTGTAATTTCAATTCAAGGAATAGTTTAATTAAAATAATAATTTTGGAGATTATTGATAAAGATATTCTTTTTCTTTGAAGTTTTTAAAGTAGATTACTTATTTTTGATTTACAAGACCAAAGTTTTTTTTAAACTATAAAAACTATTTAATGATAATAATAATAGTTTTTATCTTAATGTTTTTAATTGGAAATTTAATTTTTGTTTTAAAACATAAGCATTTATTAGTTGTTCTTCTTAGTTTAGAGTTTATTGTTTTAAGTATTTATTTTTTTTTGTTAATTTTTTTATGTTGTAATGAGTATGAGTTGTATATATTAATAGTATTTTTAGTTTTTTCTGTTTGTGAAGGTGCTTTAGGATTATCAATTTTAGTTTCTATGATTCGAACTCATGGTAATGATTATTTTCAAAGATTTAGATTGTTGTAATAATGATAAATTTATATTTAATTTAATGATAAAATTTTTAATAATAATAATTTTTATAATTCCTATATGTTTTATTCATAATATATTTTGAATGGTTCAGATAATATTATTTTTAATAATGTTTTTTTATATAAATTTAACTATTAATTTAAGTATGTTTTGTAATTTAAGATATATATATTCTAGTGATATATTATCTTATGGTTTGATTTTATTAAGAATTTGAATTTGTATTTTAATAATTATAGCTAGAGAAAATTTATTTAAAACAAATTTTTATGTGAATTTTTTTTTATTTAATATTATTTTTTTATTAATTATATTGATTTTAACTTTTAGAGTGATAAATATATTTATATTTTATTTATTTTTTGAGGGAAGTTTAATTCCAACATTAATATTAATTGTTGGTTGAGGCTATCAACCTGAACGTATTGTAGCTGGAGTTTATTTATTATTTTATACTTTATTTGTTTCTTTACCTTTATTAATGGGAATTTTTTATGTTTTTAATTTAATAGATAGAATAATAATTTATTTTTTAAAATTTATAGATATAAATAGATATTTATTATATTTTTCTATGATTATAGCATTTTTAGTTAAAATACCTATATATTTTGTTCATTTATGACTTCCTAAAGCTCATGTAGAAGCTCCTGTATCTGGTTCAATGATTTTAGCTGGAATTATATTAAAGTTAGGGGGTTATGGTCTTTTACGGTTAATAATTTTTTTACAAAAAATTAATTTAAAATTAAATTATATTAGAATTGTTATTAGATTATTAGGGGGATTTTATATTAGTTTGAAGTGTTTTTGTCAAGTTGATATTAAATCATTAATCGCTTATTCTTCTGTTGCTCATATAAGTTTGGTTATTAATGGGATTATAATTATAAATTATTGAGGGTTTTTTGGTTCATATATTATAATAATTGGTCATGGATTATGTTCTTCTGGGATATTTTGTTTAGCTAATATTTTATATGAGCGATTACATAGTCGAAGTTTATATATTAATAAAGGTATAATGAATTTTATACCTTCAATAAGATTATGATGGTTTTTATTAATATCTTCAAATATAGCTGCCCCTCCTAGTTTAAATTTAATGGGTGAAATTAGTTTAATTAATAGAATGATTAGATGATCTTGGATTTCTATAATTATATTAATATTAATTTTCTTTTTTTTGAGCGGGATATATATTATATTTATATTCTTTTATTCAACATGGAAAAAATTTATTCAGGTATTTATAGATATTATAAAGGGAGTATCTCGAGAATATTTAATATTAACATTACATTGATTACCTTTAAATATTTTAATTTTAAAAGTTGATTATAGTATAATTTTGATTTTATTTAAATAATTTAAATAAAAATATTGATTTGTGGTATCAAAAATATGATAGTAATTCATTTTAAATTATTAATAATATTAAATATTCAATTTGTTTTCTTTCTTTCTTTTTTTTATTTTTATTGAGAATAACTAATTTTATTTTTTTGATGTATTTTATTATAAATAATATTATTATTATTTTAGAATGAGAAATTATATCTTTTAATTCTATAAGAGTTGTTATTTCTATTTTATTGGATTGAATATCATTGTTATTTATAATATTTGTTTTTATAATTTCTTCTGTTGTTATTTATTATAGAAAAAGATATATATCTTCTGAATTAAATTTAAATCGATTTATTATTTTAGTTCTTTTATTTGTTACTTCAATAATGTTTTTAATTATTAGACCAAATATTATTAGAATTTTATTAGGTTGGGATGGATTAGGTTTAGTTTCTTATTTATTAGTAATTTATTATCAAAATTTTAAATCTTATAATGCTGGTATATTAACGGCTTTATCAAATCGAATTGGAGATGTTTTGATTTTAATAGTTATTTCTTGAATAATAAATTATGGGAGATGAAATTATATTTTTTATTTAGAAATTATAAATAGTGATTGAAGAATAGAAATAATTAGTGTTATGATCATTTTAGCGGCAATAACTAAGAGAGCTCAAATTCCTTTTAGTTCTTGACTTCCTGCAGCTATGGCTGCTCCTACTCCAGTTTCAGCGTTGGTTCACTCTTCAACTTTAGTTACAGCAGGTGTTTATTTATTAATTCGATTTAATATACTATTAGAAAATATTTTTTTTTTAAAGTTTTTATTATTATTATCGGGGTTAACAATATTTATAGCTGGTGTAAGAGCTAATTATGAATTTGATTTAAAGAAAATTGTTGCACTATCAACTCTTAGACAATTAGGGTTGATAATAAGAATTTTAAGAATAGGTATTCCTGATTTAGCTTTTTTTCATTTATTGACTCATGCTATATTTAAAGCATTATTGTTTATATGTGCCGGGGTTATTATTCATATAATGGGAGATATACAAGATATTCGTTTTATAGGTGGGATTAGTATTTATATTCCGCTAACTTCTTTATGTTTAAATATTTCAAATTTAGCTTTATGTGGGATTCCATTTTTAGCTGGTTTTTATTCTAAGGATTTAATTTTAGAGTTAGTGAGTTTTAGAAATTTAAATTGATTAATTTTTTTATTATATTATATTTCTACAGGTTTAACAATATTTTATACTATTCGTTTAATTATATATTTAATAGTTAATGATTTTAATTTATTAAGAGTATATAATTTATATGAAGAAGATTTTGTTATATTAAAAAGAATATTTGTTTTATTATTTATAAGAATTGTAAGAGGTAGATTATTAAGATGAATAATTTTTCCTTATCCTTATATAATTTATTTACCTTTAAATTTAAAAATAATAGTTATTTATGTTAGAATTTTAGGGGGTTTATTAGGGTATTTAATTAGAAATATAAATATTTATTCTATAAATAAGTTTTTATTGACATATAATTTAAGAAATTATTTATGCTTGATATGATTTATGCCTAATTTATCTACTTATGGTGTTAGTTATTTTTTTTTAAATTATGGTCAAAATTTATTAAAGAATATTGATATAGGTTGAAGAGAAATTTATAGTGGTTTAGGGATAATGAAAATTATAAAGAAGTATTCAAATTTTTATAATTTTTATCAAGTTAATAGTTTAAAAATTTATTTATTTAGATTTATTTTATGAATAATTGTTAGAATTTTTATATTAATTTTAATATAATTTAAATAGCTTATAAAAAGAGTGTAATATTGAAGATATTAAGGAGATAATTTTATCTTTAAATAATATTTATAAAAATAAATTTTTATTATTACAATGAAAATGTAAAGTTTTTTTTTAAACTAATAAATAAGAAATATTAATGGAATTTAACCACTAAAAACTAAGTTAGCAGCTTAATTTTAATATTTATATTTCTTAATAATAATTTAATTGGAATTTTCTATTCAATAATATCATTAACAGTGATATACCTCTTTTTGGTTTCAATTAATAAATAAGGAGTTATCAAACTCATTCTTTTAAGTCGAAATTAAATGCATTGTTTTTGCTTCTTATTTAAGATAAATTAATTATATTAATATTTTTTGAATGCAAATCAAATGTTTTTATAAACTATAATCCTTATTGTTCAATTTAATTTGTTCAATTTAATATATTTTGATTTCATTCATGATATAGTCCAATAATTAAAATTATTAGAAAAAAAATTCTTACTTTTGTTCATAATATAAAATTTACTAATTTAAAAATAGGAATAATGGGGAAAATTAGGGCAATTTCTACATCAAAAATTAAGAAAATTACTGTAATTAGGAAAAAATGTAATGAAAATGGGATTCGTGCAGAAGATTTAGGGTCAAATCCGCACTCAAATGGAGATGATGAGAATGATTTTTTTGATAGTATAATTGCTAATAATATTATAATATTAGCAATTAAAAGAATTAAAGTAAAAATATTTAATATTAAAATAATTATTTATATTAAAAATTTTTAAACTTTTTGATTGGAAGTCAAATATACTAAATATATTATATAAATAATTAATTACCTCATCAATAAATGGAGATATAGAGAAATAATCATACTACATCTACAAAATGTCAATATCAAGCGGCTGCTTCAAACCCAAAATGGTGATTATTTGAGAAATGATTATTAAGATGTCGCATTAAACAAATTAATAAAAATAAAGTTCCGATAATTACATGTAGACCATGAAATCCAGTTGCTATGAAAAAAGTTGACCCATAAATTCTGTCAGCAATAGTAAATGGTGCTTCAATATATTCATATGCTTGAAGGATTGTAAAATAAATTCCTAATATGATAGTAATAAATAATCCTTGTGTTATTTGGGTATTATTACATTCTATTATAGCGTGATGAGCTCATGTAACGGTAATTCCTGATCTAATTAAAATAATTGTATTAAGTAAAGGAATTTGAAATGGGTTAAATGGGGTAATACTTATTGGAGGTCAAAATGATCCAATTTCAATATTTGGGGATAGTCTTCTGTGAAAAAATGCTCAGAAAAAAGATAAAAAAAAAAAAATTTCAGAGATAATAAAAAGAATTATTCCTCATCGTAATCCTTTTGTTACTAAGATAGTATGTTTACCTTGTATAGTTCCTTCACGGCAAATGTCTCGTCATCATTGATATATAGTTAAAATAATAATTAAGTATCCTAAAATAAGAAGATTTATATTAAAATTATGAAATCACTTAATTATTCCTGTTACTAAAGTTATAACTCCAATAGCTCCTGTTAAAGGTCAGGGGCTATAATCTACTAAATGATATGGATGATTATGTATTATTTTCATTAGTTAAATAAAAAAAAATATTATTATTATTAATTTACTTCACTAGAATAAAGTGTTCTTAAAATTGCAATTACGTAGGATTGAATAACCGCAACTGCTGACTCTAAAATTAAAAGGAGAATTTGAAAAATTACTATTAATGAAATTAGATAATAATTTATATTAGGTCCTGTACTTCTTAGAAGAGTTATTAATAAATGTCCTGCAATTATATTAGCTGTAAGACGAACAGCTAAGGTTCCTGGTCGAATAATATTACTGATAGTTTCAATTAATACTATAAAAGGTATTAGAATTGAAGGGGTTCCTTGAGGAATTATATGAATAAATATATGTTGTGAATTATTTAATCATCCATAAATTATAAATCTTAATCATAATGGGAGAGAAATAGATAAAGATAGAGTAAGATGACTAGTTCTTGTGAAAATATAGGGGAATAGCCCTAAAAAATTATTAAATAGGATAAAAGAAAATATTGAAATAAAAATAAAAGTTGATCCTTGAAAATAGTTGTTTTTTAATAAAGTTTTAAATTCATTATGGAGTTTAATAAGAATTAAATTTCAAATAAAAAAATGACGATTTGGAATAAGTCAAAATGAGTATGGAATAAATAAAATTCCTAAAAAGGTTCTTAATCAATTTAAAGATAAATTAAATAAATTTGTTGAAGGATCAAAAATTGAAAATAAGTTACTTATCATTTTCAGTTAAAATTTTTTATTTTATTTTTTATTAAATTATTATTATTATAAAATTTATTATTGATAAAAATATAATAGTTTATAATATTAAATATTAAATAAATAAGTAAAAAAAATAATATTGATATTATTCAGTTAATTGGTATTATTTGAGGGATAAAAGAATATTATATATAAATAATAATTTAAATTTGACATATTTATGTTATGTTTTAACTAATTCTTTCATTAGAAGTAATTGCTAATTTACTATAAGATGGTTTAAGAGACCAATACTTGCTTTCAGTCATCTAATGATGAATAATTATTAATTCAATTAATAAAATTTTTAATTGGAATACTTTCTACTACAATTGGCATAAAACTGTGATTTCTTCCACAAATTTCAGAACATTGCCCGTAGAAAATTCCTGGTCGATTAATAAAGAAATTAGTTTGATTTAATCGACCAGGATTAGCATCAATTTTTACTCCTAGAGATGGAATTGTTCAAGAATGAATTACATCTGTAGCTGTTACTATAATACGAATTTGGTTATTTATAGGTAAAATAATACGATTATCTACATCTAATAAACGGAAATTAAAGGATTGAAGGTCTGTAGGTTGAATTATATATGAGTCAAATTCAATATTATGAAAATCTGAGTATTCATATCTTCAATATCATTGATGTCCAATTGATTTTAATGTAATTAAAGGATTATTTAATTCATCTAAAAGATATAAAAGTCGTAATGATGGTAAAGCAATAAAAATTAAAGTAATAGCTGGTAAAATAGTTCAAATTAATTCAATTAATTGACCTTCAAGTAAAAATCGATTAATATATTTATTAAATAATAGTCTTAATATTAAATATCCTACTAAAATTGTGATTATAATAAGAATAATTAATGTATGATCGTGGAAGAAAATAATTTGTTCTATTAAGGGAGAAGCTCTATTTTGTAAGTTTAAATTTGATCATGTTGCAATTTCTAAAAAAAGGATAAACCTTTATAAATGGGGTTTAAATCCATTACATATAATCTGCCATATTAGAAATTTCTTAAAATAGGTAGTTCATTATATGAATGTTCAGCTGGGGGTAATTTTTGGTATCATTCAATTGAGGAAGTTAAATTTAATGAAAATAGGGCAATTCGTTGATTAATTATTGATTCTCAGATAATAATTAATATAAATATAACAGCTAATAATGAAATATAGGATCCTAATGATGAAATAATATTTCATGAAATATATGAATCAGGGTAGTCAGAATATCGTCGAGGTATTCCAGCTAATCCTAAGAAGTGTTGGGGAAAAAAAGTTAGGTTTACTCCAATAAATATAGTATAAAATTGAATTTTAAGAAGGAATGGATTTAAGGATAATCCTGTAAATAATGGGTATCAATGAATAAATCCTCCTATAATAGCAAATACAGCTCCTATAGATAAAACATAATGAAAATGGGCAACTACATAATAAGTATCATGAAGGGTAATATCGATAGATGAATTAGATAAAATTACTCCTGTTAAACCTCCTACTGTAAATAAAAATACAAATCCTAAAGCTCATAGAATTGAAGGAGAATAGTTAATTTGAGTTCCATGGAAAGTTGCTAACCAACTAAAAATTTTAATTCCTGTTGGAACGGCAATAATTATAGTAGCTGATGTAAAATAGGCTCGAGTATCAATATCTATTCCAACTGTAAATATATGATGAGCTCAAACAATAAAACCTAATAATCCAATAGCTAATATAGCATAAATTATTCCTAAACAACCAAAAGTTTCTTTTTTTCCTCTTTCTTGAGAAATAATGTGTGAAATTATTCCAAATCCAGGTAAAATTAAAATATATACTTCAGGATGACCAAAAAATCAAAATAAATGTTGATATAAAATTGGATCTCCACCACCCGCTGGGTCAAAAAAAGATGTATTTAAATTTCGATCAGTTAAAAGTATAGTAATAGCTCCAGCTAGAACAGGTAAGGAGAGTAATAATAAAAAAGCAGTAATTCCTACAGCTCACACAAATAAAGGTATTTGATCAAAAGATAAATTATTTAATCGTATATTAATAATAGTTGTAATAAAATTAATAGCTCCTAAAATCGATGAAATTCCCGCTAAATGTAGAGAAAAAATAGCCAAATCTACAGAACTACCTCTATGGGCAATATTAGATGAAAGGGGGGGGTATACAGTTCATCCAGTTCCAGCTCCATTTTCTACAATTCTTCTTGAAATTAAGAGAGTTAATGAGGGGGGCAGTAATCAAAAACTTATATTATTTATTCGTGGGAAAGCTATATCAGGGGCCCCTAATATAAGAGGGATTAATCAATTTCCAAATCCTCCAATTATAATAGGTATAACTATGAAAAAAATTATAATAAAAGCATGAGCTGTAACAATAGTATTATAAATTTGATCATTTCCAATTAGTGATCCTGGATTTCCTAATTCTGCTCGAATTAATAATCTTAAAGAAGTTCCTACTATTCCTGCTCAAATACCAAAAATAAAATATAATGTTCCAATATCCTTATGATTTGTTGAATAAAGTCATTTTCGCTAAATAAAATGGCTGAGTTTAAGCGATAAATTGTAAATTTATTAACGGGAAAATATCTCTTTTATTAAGCCCTATATTCAATGATGATATAAAATTGCAAATTTTAAGGAGTAATTTAATTTTACTAAGGCTTAAAGAATAATTTCTTTATAAACAATTTTGAAGATTATTAGTTTATTTAACTTAAAACCTTACATAAAAAAAAAAGTTTTAAAAATTATTCTAGTAATAGAAAAAAAAGAAAAGATATTAATAATTAAGAATTTATTATTTTTTATATTTAAATTAAATCATTTTATTTTAAAATAATTAAATATAATAGAGGAGTAAGTAATACGAATATAAAAAAATAAAATAATTAATCTTATTATAATTATAATAAATACTAATAAAAATAAATTATTATTAATTAAAAAATTAATAATGATTCATTTAGGGAAAAATCCAATAAAAGGTGGTAACCCTCCTAATGATAAAAAGTTAATTAAAAGATTTATTTTAATTAGGGGGTTAATATTGTTAATAAATAGTTGACTAATAAAAAATATATTTATTAAATTAAATAAAAAACATAAAATTCTAATTATGAATGAATAAGTAATTAAAAAAAAAAATCATAAATTTTCTCTAATTATTAATGAAGAAATTATTCATCCTAAATTATTAATAGAAGAAAAAGCTATTAATTTTCGCAATGATGTTTGATTTAATCCACCTAAAGCTCCTACAATAACATTTAAAATAATAATAATAAAAATTAAATTTGTATTTATATAATATGATAAAATAATTATGGGGGTAATTTTTTGTCATGTCATTAAAATAAAATTATTGAATCAGGATAATCCTTCTACTACATTAGGAAATCAGAAATGGAATGGGGCAGATCCTATTTTTATGAGTATAGAGGCGTTAATTATAATAGAGGGGAAAAAATTTATTTCAAAATTTTTTATTATAATTATTAAAATAGAAAATAAGAAATTAATTGAGGCAATAGCTTGAGTTAGGAAATATTTTAATGATGCTTCTGTAGAGGTTAGATTATTAGAATTAGAAATTAGGGGGATAAATCTAAGTAAATTAATTTCTAATCCAATTCAACATCCTAATCAAGAATTAGATGAAATTGCAATCAAAGTTCTAAAAATTAATATAAAAAAAAAAAATATTTTAGATGAATTAAATGAAAAATAAATTTAAAATAAAATTAAAAATGAATTAAAATTCATTATAATTAATAATAATTATATTTTAGTGTAAGAAGCACAATAATTTTTGATATTGTTAGATATAGTTTAATTCTATAAAATATAATAAAGGTAAAATATTTTACTTAATTTACTCTATCAAAATAATCCTTTAATCAGGCACTTTATTTTTAAAAAAAAGGATTTCCTTTATAGTTGAGGTATGAGCCCAAAAGCTTAAATTAGCTTATTTTTAA